GTGTCGAATGGAAGATTAGGAAGACTTATAATCCCTCCTAGAAGTATCTGTTCCTTTCATTTATCCCGTCCTTGTCTGGTATCCTCTTCCTTTGTTTTTATATGCCTATTATCTAGTGCTAGGAATGGGATAGAAGTAATGAATTCCATACATCCCGAAAAAGCAGTATAAACAAAGCAAGCAGAGGTATTTACAGAATTTTTTGATCATACATATTTAATTGTATTGATTGACAAGAATTCCGCGCTTTTTACCAACTTGATGGTAAGGAATCTCTGGATCTAGAAATTCATTTCGAATAATTGAACCTTTTCAAACTGTTTCTTTTTAAGAACCAAAAAAATTTGTGCCAAAATAACAGATGCCAAGAAGAACAAAAGGCCTTGGACGCGTAATGGATCTTGAAGCACTATTTCTGCATCTCCCTGACCAAACCCCCCTACATTAGGATTGCTTGTTAATGGTTGATCAAGCTTGATGGATTCACCCTCTGAAACAAGAAGTTCTGGTCCTGGAGGTATAATATCAACCACTTGGTGTCCATCCGATGCATCAACTATGGTTATTTCATATCCTCCTTTTTCTTTACGTACTATTCTGCTTACTATACCTGCGGATGTAGCATTATAGACCGTATTGTTACTCTTGCTCCCATCAGGATAAATCTGACCCCTTCCCCGGTTCCCTCCTACATATATGGGATATTTTAAGAAGTGAACATCTTTCTTCGTAGCAGGGTCGGGGGAAAGAATGGGAAAGACGATTTCACTATATTTCTGACCTGGAACAGGACCTATCACAAGAATATTTCTTTTATTGGGACGATAACTCTGAAAAGACAGATTTCCTATCTTTTCTTTCACCTCGGGAGAAATACGATCGGGGGGGGCTAATTCGAATCCCTCGGGTAAAATAAGAACAGCCCCCACATTCAAAGCCCCCTTTTTACCATTAGCAAGAACTTGTTTCAGTTGCTTATCATAAGGAATTCGAACAACTGCTTCAAATACAGTATCAGGAAGTACAGCTTGCGGAACTTCAATATCCACAGGCTTATTAGCTAAATGGCAATTGGCGCATACAATTCGCCCAGTTGCTTCTCGTGGATTTTCATAACCTTGCTGCGCAAAAATGGGATACGCATTTGAAATAGATGTTCGAGTTATTACATATATCATGATCGATACAGAAATAGATCGAGTCATCTGTTCCTTTACCCAAGAAAAAGTATTTCTATTTTGCATGATCCAATCATTGATCCAGGAATTTCTACAATAAATTAGATAGGTGGCTAGTATAGTTCCCTATCCGCGAGTCTGCCATTGTACCGAAATAATTCTACTAAAATAGGACGAATACCTTGAAGAGGTAGAAGTATAAAGAAAATAAGTAAAATGCTTTCTTTATACGCGAAGAAAAATTTGGATTGATATCAGGAGATCAAATAAGTTCTTCATTCATTCATTGAATGATAAATGACTACGAGCGAAGGAGATACGCGATTTAAAAAACGGAAGATCCAATATTTCACAATTGTATCTAGAATAACTGGAAAAGTGGAAACAAGACCAGATATAATTTGATCGTTATGAGCCAATCCAAAATCATTGTAGATCGAACCAATCATTAGTTCCCAACCGTGGGTCGAGTGAAATCCGATCCATAAATCAGTAACTAAAAGAATCGAAAAAGCTTTTATTGTGTCACTTAAGTTATAGAAGAATTCCTGAACCCAAGAATTAAGAATGACAAGCTTTTCATTACCCAGAATAAAATAACCACTTAGAATAGCGAAACAGATTATATTTGTCGAAAAATGCAAAATGATATGGAGATTATATTCATTGTGTGTTTTGACCAATTGTATCGTTTCCTTGTGTATTCCTATACGAAACTTTTGTATATGTGTCTCCGGGTATTCTTTTATCATTTCGTCCAACAAGAAGAGTTCTTCTAATTCTAGGAATTTTTCTAGAACATTTTTCTCTTGAATATCATTCAAAAAAGTTTCGGATTGCCTAGTATTCCACCAATTAATAATCCAAGGTTCCAGACTTTTTTGAAATGAGAGAGAGACCCACCAGGGCAAAAATACTATAGATGCAAGATATGGGAGGGAAGTCAATGCTTTCTTTTTTTTTTCATTTTTTATCTGTGAATTGGTAATGAACTGCTTCATTTGTCAACTCTATCTGATCTGATATTTCTCTAAAGCACGAGTCCTATAACAAGGTATCGAACCTATGGATCTATTCTATTCCTATTTTTGTATAATAATTTAGTCCTTAGATCTAGAAGGAATATAGAAATAGAATAAAGGCCCCTTTTCGGATGAAAAAAAGAAAATTTATGAAATAAAAATAATAAATAATATAATAATATATATATTAAGTATATATATATAGTATTTTAGTTTAGGATTTCGGGATATCTCGATTGGGCAAATTCGAACGAATTTCATCTTCATTTGTTCCTTTCGATAAATACTCGAAAAACCTACTCGAAGTAACGAATATTATTCGGATTTCAAGACGAAAAACCCTCCCGGATCAATTCCATTAATTTTTTCGAAATGTTGTACCGTCTAACCATAGCGCAGGAATACAGTATCAATTCAAAATCTGAGGCCTAACCTAAAAAGATGAATTCTGTATTACGAAATACATATTCGGATATTTGATGAATTCATACTTAGATTAGACTCATTAGACTTTTTACTAGTATAAAAGAATTGAGTTGGGCCCTATACGCATACAAAACGGTTTTGGTATAGAAAAAAATTTCTTCTTATTGTTTATTATATTTATTATAGTTGTTCCATATACGTTCTCCTACTTTTGTTTTATTCTATGCGGATTGTTGTGCCAACGGACCGAGGAAACAGAATCTAACATGTTTTGCTCGAATGAATATTCTGAGGAAACTTCAATTGTATTAAAAAGGAAATTAGCAAGCTCCTTCCATTATGCGAAGAAAACATTCATTCTTCGTTCGGTTCATTTCAAAAGACTTCAATTGGTACGCGCAAGAAACAGGCCAATTCCGCCGCTTTTTGCTCAATTTCTCGTGGAGTCAAATTCTCATCAGTACGAGTCAAGGGAATGGTTCCTTGGCCTCTGATTTCCATATAAAGAATACGACGAGGAAAAAGACCCTCTTTAACCTCCATTCTGATTGATTGGATATCCTTCATAAAGAAACGAAGGAAGATGCGACGATTTATTCCGGGGAATCCCCAACGAAAAATACACATTATTCCTTCTTTTCTATCAAATCGGTCATAACCACTACCGACATTCCATGAAATTGTGCACCACAAATAGGAACTAATGAATAGACCCGCGATCCCATAGAAAGACATCACGATCCCTTGTGGAAAAAAAACGATTTGCTGAGATGGAAATCCGGGTATCAGATTCCTACCAAGATAACTGGAAGTTCCAACCACTAAGAATCCTAATGAACCTAAAAAAAGGATACAGGCCCAGCAAAAATTACTTGCTTTTCGAGACCCTGTTATAAGTTCTATCCATATATGTTCTGATCGCCAGTTCATACTATACTAGATCCCGTTGCATTCGATTGGAATTGAGAAAAAAATTTGACTTTACTTTTCTTCTTGATGCCGAAGTAACTTTCATCAACTAGCACTATTCTGATATGAACCATTAGGAGTAATTGGTTAGATACATTGGCTTTCTATTATAAAAATATTCGCCGAGCCTTTTTAACCAGATATGCCCGCATATAACTGCATTTATGCGGATATCATGCATTCGCATGCATAACAGTTCTTTCATTTGTGTTCGGAAAAAGTCACATATCGTACCATATTACACTAAACAATTTTCGGTACCAAATAAATATCTGTATTATGATTCCGTGTTGAAATAAATTGATGAAATTTGGTCCCGTCGGATCTAGACAATCTTATTTTTTTGGACATGAAGAAATAAAGAAGCCATTGCAATCGCCGGAAATACTAGACCCACTAAAGGGACAAAAATAGAGGGTAAGTTAAGATCTGTCATAGAATGGGTACCTCGATTTAATATTTGTACCTATTATAAAGATATCTTATGATAAGTATATCTATTATAAACTATTATAAATAAATTATTATAAATAATATTAAGTAGTTAATAAGTGTATAAATAATATTAAGTAGTTAATAAGTGCAAGGAATGAGAACTAAATGAAGTGTACCTATTCATCTTTCTACACGAATATGTATGATATTCCGCTTTAAGAAATTTTATTATTCTCCCATCCTTATATTCTTTCTATCTATCTTTCTAATTCTAATAAAATAGAAAGTTTTTTATTAAAATTAAAGAGTTTATTATAATATAAGTTCGCGACTCTAACTAAACTAATTCAATCCAACAAAAAAGGATTCCTAGTAAAAAATGGGAGTTCTTGGTAGACATAGTAGACATAGAAATCGCTTCTATTCTATATTTATTTTCATTTTATTTCGATATTTTTTTTTTGAATTTTTATTCAAAGGAAAGAAACCATGGAGCTGAAATAACTCACTCAGAACACCCTTTAAAAGATTACGCGGTACGATTGGGTCGAATAAGCCCTTATGGAATAAATACTCAGCCGCTTGTGAACCGTCAGGTACTGTTTTATTCAATGTTTGTTCAATCACTCTTTTACCCGCAAAAGCAATGTAGGCATTGGGTTCAGCAATAATAACATCTCCCAACATACCAAAACTGGCAGTTACTCCACCAGTTGTAGGAGATGTAAGAATTGATACATAGAATAACTTTTTATTTGATTGATAATTATATGAAGCAGAAGATATTTTAGCCATTTGCATCAAGCTCAAACTTCCTTCTTGCATGCGTGCTCCTCCAGAAGCACACACAATAATGACAGGTAGAGATCGATTAGTAGCATACTCGATCAAACGGGTGATTTTCTCGCCTACTACAGATCCCATACTACCCCCCATGAACTGAAAATCCATAACCCCAATTGCTATGGGA